AATCACTACTATGATCGTTACATGTATGATACTAAATATAGTTGGAATAACCACATTAATAGTTGCATTGACAATTATCTTGATTCTGAAATCAGTATTAATAGTGACTTTTCAAGTGGCGACAATTACAGTAAGAGTTACATTTTTAGTTACATTTGTAGTGAAAGCATAAACAGTATTGCCAGTGCGAGTTCCGATGTAAAAACTGGTGTAAATGAAAGTTATTCCTATGAAAGTGATTCCCATATGCAAGGAAAATATAATGATCTCGATATAAATAAAAAATACAGACATTTGTGGGTTCAATGCGAAAATTGTTATGGATTAAATTATAAGAAATTTTTTAGATCAAAATTGAATATTTGTGAACAATGTGGATATCATTTGAAAATGAGTAGTTCAGACAGAATCGAACTTTCGATTGATCCGGGCACTTGGGCTCCTATGGATGATGACATGGTTTCTGTGGATCCTATTGAATTTCATTCGGAGGAGGAACCTTATCAAGATCGTATTGATTCTTATCAAAAAAAGACAGGGTTAACCGAGGCTGTTCAAACAGGCATAGGTCAATTAAAAGGTATTCCCATAGCAATTGGGGTTATGGATTTTCAGTTCATGGGGGGAAGTATGGGATCCGTAGTAGGTGAGAAACTAACCCGTTTGATCGAATATGCTACTAATAGATCTCTACCTGTTATTATAGTGTGTGCTTCCGGAGGAGCGCGCATGCAAGAAGGAAGTTTGAGTTTGATGCAAATGGCAAAAATATCTTCCGCTTCATATAATTATCAATCAAATAAAAAGTTATTATATGTATCAATCCTTACATCTCCTACAACCGGCGGGGTGACCGCTAGTTTTGGTATGTTAGGAGATATCATTATTGCCGAACCTAATGCCTATATTGCGTTTGCGGGTAAAAGAGTAATTGAACAAACATTGAATAAGACAGTACCCGATGGTTCACAATCGGCTGAGTATTTATTCCAGAAAGGCTTATTCGACCCAATCGTACCACGTAATCTTTTAAAAGGTGTTCTGAGTGAGTTATTTCAACTTCACGGTTTCTTTCCCGTGAATAAAAATTCAATCAAGTAGAGCATTAAAATGAAATTCAGTTTTTTTTTTTTCCAGATCTATTTTCTTGCTACCTATATTCATGATTAGTGATGGGGAAGACTCTATCAACAGGATAAAAGAATTAATTCTATCTTACCGGAAATTGAAATTAGGAAAAAAAAAAGGAATGTTCTCTTCTTACGTATTGATTATAGATATTGATAGATATTGAAGAATTCAAATATAGAAAATATAGAATTGAAATCTTGCGTTTTTCTATATCCCCATATCCCCCGGGAACTCCCATTTTTACTAGGAATTCATGTTGGATCGGGTTCATTAGAATCCTTACTTGTAAGAAACTCTTTCATTCGTTATTAGAAGATAAGGACAAAAGAACAAGAATAATAAATAGAAAGGTAAATAGGTACACCTAATTTAGTTCTATTTTTCTTGTACCTATTATTATATACTTAGAATCAATATACTTATGATAAGATATCTTTATAACAGGTACAAATATTAAATCGAGGTATCTAGTCTATGACAACTTTCAACTTCCCCTCTTTTTTTGTGCCTTTAGTGGGCCTAGTATTTCCGGCAATTGCAATGGCTTCTTTATCTATTCATGTTCAAAAAAACAAAATTGTCTAAATCCGATGGGACCAAATCTCATAAATTTCTTGCAAGAATTTTACTTGGATCATAATACAGATATCTATTTATTGGAATATGGGAAACATGCGGCTTCTTCCGAACAAAAGTGAAAGAGCGGTTATGCGCGTGGAAACATTATATATGGATAAATGCATTAGAGCTTTTTTGAAAATTGATCAGCAGAGATCTGAAATGGAAAGTTCATATATCTATATGTACGTATATACCCATAGCAGGATCCTATGACGGGGATTTTTTTTTTTATCGAACCGATTCTATGAATTATTACTAATGATTCATATCACAATAGTGCTAGTTGATGAGAGTTACTTCGGGAACAAAAACATAAAGTAAAATTCATTTGGGCTATTCTCTCAATTCCAATAAAATGCAACTGGATCTAGTATGAACTGGCGATCAGAACGTATATGGATAGAACTTATAACGGGGTCTCGCAAAACAAGTAATTTCTTCTGGGCCTGTATCATTTTTTTAGGTTCCCTGGGATTCCTATTGGTTGGAACTTCTAGTTATCTTGGTCGGAATCTGATATCTTTATTTCCGTCTCAGCAAATCCTTTTTTTTCCACAGGGGATCGTGATGTCTTTCTATGGGATCGCGGGTCTGTTCATTAGCTCATATTTGTGGTGCACAATTTGGTGGAATGTAGGCAGTGGTTATGATCAATTCGATAGAAAAGAAGGAATAGTGTGTATTTTTCGTTGGGGATTTCCTGGAAGAAATCGTCGGATCTTCCTTCGATTCCTTATGAGAGATATCC